GAATCATAACTCAAGTATAGCTTTAAGTTAATTAAATGAATTCCATTTTTTGGGTTCTAGTGAACAAGTATTTGTTTATCGATTTATCAAAAAAAAATTGGAAAAATCCAACGAATGGTTTTTTGTGACATAAGAAGAATTTGTAGAATTGTAGAAAGAATCATGTAGATAATTACTGATATTCTTGATTACTAAGTAGGAAATGAAACCTCTATCAACTAGCAACAAGCTAAAAGAACGAAATTATTTTTTCCGCGAAATTCAATTGGGTAATGAAAATAATAAATAAAAAAATTTTATCTTATTTTCTTACCTTCGGATTATAACCAAATTTTCGGGAATTTACAATTTATTTGCATTTATAAGTGGAAGAAACTCTTTATTATTTATTACATTACTTTATTACAATTACATTTAGAAAACTGAATAAGCTCATTTAATTAGTTCTAGATTCCTTGCACTTTCATTCTATATACTTATTTAATACTTAAACTTAGATTCACTTCGATATACTAAAATTATACTATATTAGATATACTATATACGAATTAGAATATATACTATATACGAATTAGAATAGGAATTCTAATAATTAGAAGATATCTTTCTCTTTTTAACAATAATAATATAGAATATAGTAAGTAAAAAGATTAATATAACAATAAATAACAGATACAAATATTCAATCGGGGGTGCCCAGCCTATGACAATTCTCAACAATTTACCCTCTATTTTTGTGCCTTTAGTAGGCTTAGTCTTTCCGGCAATTGCAATGGCTTCCTTATCTCTTCATGTTCAAAAAAACAAGATTTTTTAGATTCGATGAAAGAAAGTTTTACTTATTTTTTCAAGACCTATACTTGAATCATAACAGAGATATCCGTTTTAGATATATATTTAGTATAATTATGGTATAACATTTATAATTATGGTATAACATTGATAAAAGAAGGGTTTTTTATGCAGGCGTGAATATGATATATTTTTATGCAGACGTGAATATGATATATTAATAAACGAGCCATTTGAAAATCAATCAAGATTGGAGTAGATGCCTGAAATAAACGCAAAGTAAAAATATCCGTATGCGCGTAGATAGGGGATCGTACGAGAGGGCTTCATTTTAGTATTTTAGACTAACAAATTGGATGAATTCCTCCCCAAAATGCACATCAGAATGGTGCGAGTTGATGAAAGTTACTTCGGAAACAAAAAAAGTAAAGTCAAATTCATGCGGGCTAGTCTCTCACTTCCAATAAAATGCAACCGGATCTAGTATGAGTTGGCGATCAGAACATATATGGATAGAACTTATAGTGGGGTCTCGAAAAACAAGTAATTTCTGTTGGGCTTTTATACTTTTTTTAGGTTCATTGGGGTTTTTATTGGTTGGAATTTCCAGTTACCTTGACAGAAATTTGATATCTTTATTTCCGTCTCAGGAAATCGTTTTTTTTCCCCAAGGGATCGTGATGTCTTTTTATGGGATCGCTGGTCTATTTATTAGCTCTTATTTGTGGTGTACAATTTCATGGAATGTGGGTAGCGGTTATGATCGATTCGATAGAAAAGAAGGAATCGTGTGTATGTTTCGTTGGGGATTTCCTGGAAAAAATCGGCGCATCTTACTCCGATTTCTTATGAAAGATATTCAGTCTATCAGAATAGAAGTTCAAGAGGGTATTTATGCTCGGCGTGTCCTTTATATGGAAATCAGAGGGCAGGGGGTCATTCCTTTGATTCGTACTGATGAAAATTTGACTCCACGAGAAGTTGAGCAAAAAGCTGCGGAATTGGCTTCTTTTTTGCGCGTACCAATTGAAGTAGTTTGAAATGAACTGAAAACTGAAGAATAAACATTTGTCTTACCAGGAGGCCAGGAGTCCTTTCTTTTGCTTTTTTGTTTCTAGAGTATAACTTAACTGAAGTTTCTCCACAATACTGATGAAGCAAAGAAGACGTATATTATATAATATACTAAACAATACAATGAAATATACTAAACAATACATTTTTTTTGTCAGTCATGTATTCTTTCGTTTTTTAGACTACGATTCTGTAATTTTTTCGAAATTCAAAGACTAACTAACCACTGGACTCATAAAAAAAATAGATAAAATAGATAATAAATTTAGATATTTAGATATAGAAATTTGACGTCTTGTAATAGAACTTATGCTGAATAGAAATAGTAGATCGTCTAGAGTCGACGAATGAGACGGGGTTCGGTCAAAATTTACAGACAAAAAAATGAAAAAAAAAAAGCATTCATTCCCCTTTTATATCTTACATCGATAGTATTTTTGCCCCGGTGGATCTCTTTTTCATTTAATAAAAGTCTGGAATCTTGGGTTACTAATTGGTGGAATACTAGTCAATCTGAAACTTTTTTAAGTGATATTCAAGAAAAGAGTATTCTAGCGAACTTCATAGAATTCGAGGAACTCTTCCTATTGGACGAAATGCTAAAGGAATACCCGGAAACACATTTACAAAGGTTTCGTATCGGAAGAATCCACAAAGAAACGATTCAATTGATCAAGATGTATAATGAAGATAGTATCCATATGATTTTGCACTTCTCGACAAATTTACTCTGTTTCGTTATTCTAAGTGGTTATTCTATTCTAGGTAATGAAGAACTTATTATTCTTAATTCTTGGGTTCAAGAATTCCTATATAATTTAAGCGACACAATAAAAGCCTTTTCTATTCTTTTATTAACCGACTTATGTATAGGATTCCACTCACCTCATGGTTGGGAACTAATGATTGGCTCTGTCTACAAAGATTTTGGATTTGCTCATAATGATCAAATTATATCTGGCCTTGTTTCCACTTTTCCAGTCATTTTGGATACAATTTTTAAATATTGGATCTTCCGTTATTTAAATCGTGTATCTCCATCACTTGTAGTAATTTATCATTCAATGAATAACTGAAAAATAATGATCCACCGACAAAATTTTTAGAAGGTTGGTTATTTTTTAAACACTTCAAATTTTACTTTTTTTATATTTTATACATTTTGTCTATACATCCACACATCCAAGAGATTCAAATTTTTACATTTTAGTAAAAATTTTTCAGTAAATAGCAACGTCGTGGCTAGGGAACTCCGCTAGTGACCCACTCAATTTTATTGTAGAACTTTTCGGTATCAACATTGGACCATGCAAACTAAAAAGACCCTCTCTTGGATCAAGGAAGAGATTACTCGCTTCATTTCCATATCGCTAATGATATATATAATAACTGGGGCATCTATTTCAAATGCATATCCCGTTTTTGCACAGCAAGGTTATGAAAATCCACGTGAAGCAACTGGCCGTATTGTATGTGCCAATTGTCATTTAGCTAATAAACCTGTAAGTATTGAGGTTCCACAGGCGATACTTCCTGATACTGTATTTGAAGCAGTTGTTCGAATTCCTTATGATATGCAACTAAAACAAGTTCTTGCTAATGGTAAAAAGGGAGCCTTGAATGTAGGGGCCGTCCTGATTTTACCCGAGGGGTTTGAATTAGCTCCTCCTGATCGTATTTCGCCAGAGATGAAAGAAAAAATAGGTAATCTATCTTTTCAGAGCTATCGCCCCACTAAAAAAAATATTCTTGTGATAGGTCCTGTTCCGGGTCAAAAATATAGTGAAATAACCTTTCCTATTCTTGCGCCGGATCCTGCCACTAAGAAAGATGTTCACTTCTTAAAATATCCCATATACGTAGGCGGGAACAGGGGAAGAGGTCAGATTTATCCCGACGGGAGCAAGAGTAACAATACGGTTTATAATGCTACAGCAGCAGGTAGAGTAAGCAAAATAATACGAAAAGAAAAAGGGGGATACGAAATAACCATAACAGATGCGTCAGAGGCACGTCAAGTGGTTGATATTATACCTCCAGGACCAGAACTTCTTATTTCAGAAGGTGAATCCATCAAACTTGATCAACCATTAACGAGTAATCCTAATGTGGGCGGATTTGGTCAGGGGGATGCTGAAATAGTACTTCAAGACCCATTACGTGTCCAAGGCCTTTTGGTCTTCTTAGCATCCGTTATTTTGGCACAAATCTTTTTGGTTCTTAAAAAGAAACAGTTTGAGAAGGTTCAATTGTCCGAAATGAATTTTTAGATCTTCGGATTTATCAATATCAAGTTCTTAAAAAGAACAAAATTTTTGTTTATCATACCAAAACCAAAAGAGTTTTTGAAAAGCATTTTGCTTTTGTTTATATTCTTTTTTTATTTCTATCGGATTGGGGTAATTACTTGATACTGCATTTCTAGTTATAGTATGCATATTGCTTGATAAGAAGAATATTGCTTGATAAGAAGACCTCCCCTCTTTATGTTTTTTTTAATCCAAATTGGAGCAGTGCGATTATGTCACTATATGACAGATTTAACTGTCATAAAATCTATCAATAGTTTTTTTTTATCTAATAGAATCAAATTTGACTAAATACCAAAAATAAGTAAGCGGAAAAACAAAGGCTAAATGAGGGAACAAAGTATTCTAGGAGATATTATTCTATTCATCTTGCCGTTCTTCGACACAAGAAAAAAAAAAGATTTCCGCATCCCTTTTTTTTCTTGTCTTGTGTTGAAATAATAATGATTTCCGATCTGATTCCTCAAAGATTCCAACTTAGTTGATAGTTTTTCCAGGATTATCATAACATTCTTTTTGGTTTTCTATGCGGATTGGATATAAATTGGATTGATTTTATTATGTATACATATAAGTGTAAAATTTAAATATTAAAATAAAGGAGTGGACAAACAAGCAAGTTTTTAGAGCAAATAGAACTTGTTCAATGAATTTCAAAATTCAATTTTGATGAAATGAAATATTCAAATAAATAGGACTGAAGTTCTATTAGTATAGAAAAAATAGAAAAAGTGTGTCACACAGGAAAAGGAAATTGAGTAATTCCTTCTTTCTGTTAACTTTGTCTTTCTGTTAACTTTGAAAGTATCGCTAGATACTATCGAG